GAGATTCAAAAAATGAAGGGGGCATAAAAGCAACGATTTGAAAAAGAATTGAAAAAAAAAAAATAATTTTTTTCTTGTAAATTCTTTTGTAGCTGAGAACAGGTGAAAAGAATCTTGTACTCCTTTTCTTAAGAGTAATTGAATGACGAGGAGCCGTATGAGATGGGAATCTCATGTACGGTTCTGTATAGTGACATTGAAACTGACTCATCTGTCAACTATTCCACAACTACACCAAAAAAACCTAACTCTGCCCTACGTAAAGTCGCCAGAGTTCGATTAACCTCCAAGTTCGAGGTAACGGCTTATATACCAGGTATTGGCCATAATTCGCAGGAACATTCGGTGGTCCTTGTGAGAGGCGGAAGGGTTAAAGACCTACCCGGCGTGAGGTATCATATCGTTAGAGGAACCTTAGATGCTGTAGGAGTAAAGGATCGTAAGAAAGGGCGTTCTAGTGCGTTGCAGAACATTGTCGCAACTTGTATCATCGCAATGATTCCGTATCAGTTGTTCTGATATGTTAAACGTGTAGCCGACCCAGCATTGCTAGGGGACTGAAGCCTGCTATTACAAAGATTGATTATTATCCATCTATTTGTGTGAAACAACTTGGTGTCTAAGGTATTACATTCCAGTAAGTTGAGTTTTACCTGGACTCCTACCTAGAAAATCTTAGAATGTCTCTTCCTCTTGGAGCGGGTTCAGACTACTATTATGGAGATTCGGTGAAGATTTTGTGAATATTCGGTAATTGGATCAATAAACCCACGGACATTCTTAGTGAGATAACTGAAATGCAAGATTTTCTTTTTCCATTAGTAAACTTTGACTTTATTTTATTCCTAGAATAATGAAGAGGAAACGGATACTCAATGCATAATGAGTAAATATGATTCACTAAAAGTGGTTCAAAATCACTTCAATAGTTTCTATTCAATCATATGGAAAGCTGTATTCGATGAAAGTCGTACGTGCAGTTCGGAGGGAGATCTTCGACTAACCGGCGGATCCACCCTACAATATGGAGTGAAGAAGCCAAAATAATATTCTAAGATACCATTGGGATAAAAGAATTGATTGAAATCTGACATATCTGCAAACTCATGTTACATCGGAGCAGTGTAGCGAACAGAAAGAGAAATATAGAATCGGATCCGATTTATCGTAATCGATTAGTAAACATGCTGGTTGATCGTATTCTTAAGAATGGAAAAAAATCATTAGCTTATCAGATTCCTTATCGGGCTATGAAGCGGATTAGATAAAAGACAAATAGGAATCCACTGTCTGTTCTACGACAAGCAGTACGTGGGGTAACTCCCGATGTAGTAACAGAATCCAAACGTGTAGGTGGATCGACTTATCGAGTTCCCGTTGAAGTGGTACCTGCAGAAGGAAAAGCTTTGGCTATCCGATGGTTATTGATCGCGTGTCGAAAACGTTCAGGTCGAAGTATGGCTTTAAGATCGAGTGATGAATCAATGGATGCTGCCAGAAATTCTGGTAGTGCCGTACGGAAGAAAGAGGAGACCCATAAAGTGGCGGAAGCTAACAAAGCTTTTGCCCATTTCCGTTAGTTTCAGATTGGTTCCAATCCACAATGAAAAGATTGTGGATTGGAACCAGGGCGCGGGTTATCGGGAATCAGAATACGTCATAAACAAATGGATAAGTAAAAATTGGACGATGAATAAGAGATATCTAAGCCATAAGTGAGGATTGATAATTATTTACTAGATTATTAATTATTAGATTCTTTATCTCATAAAAGGGAAAGACGCTAATGTGGACTTGGAAAGTCCATCGGGGAAAGGCTTGATGCAATATCGATTAGTTATTCGGAGAACTGAAATCGATTGGGACGCACATAGAGGAAGCTGTATGATCTGAAAGATCACTACAATTTAAGAAGCTTCTCCCAGTTCCAAACCTGGAATGAGACTCCGACACTTCACTCGAATCCGCCGAGTTTTCAGTTCAAGCCACAGAGATTCGATCAAAATTGACTTTCCCTTTCTTACTCATCATTTTTTACCTTACTTGCTACAACCCTCCAACTACTTTAAGAGAGATTTCATCTAATAAAAACTATTGTATCAGAGACAGAATGTTGTACTCCCATTCGTCGAAATGGAACGTCGCTTCATATTCATAGGGTGATCGATAATCAATATCGTTCCAATTCTCAATGGATGATCAATGAAGAGTTAGTCTCCCTCCTTCCCACGAGACATAGAGGAAAAACCCATTTGAGGAAAAACCCATTTTTTTTCTAAAAAAGGGAAGCCGCATTGTGAAATAAGGGATAGAATATATTCAAGATACCGAGAAATAGCCTCTGTATCTAATAGTTTTGGATACTCAATCAATCTTAGTTGACACGGATAGGATTTCGTGATATACTGGGAATCAACAAGCTTACTAGCCTGGGGAATCACTAATTACTTTGAAAACCAAATATTACCATGACCGCAACTTTAGAAAGACGCGAAAGCGCAAGCCTATGGGGTCGCTTCTGCGACTGGATCACCAGCACTGAAAACCGTCTATACATCGGATGGTTCGGTGTCTTAATGATTCCTACCCTACTAACCGCAACCTCTGTATTCATCATTGCTTTCGTCGCAGCTCCTCCTGTAGATATTGATGGTATTCGTGAGCCCGTTTCTGGTTCTTTGTTATACGGGAACAACATTATCTCTGGTGCTATCATTCCTACTTCTGCAGCTATCGGGTTACACTTCTACCCAATTTGGGAAGCAGCTTCCGTTGATGAATGGCTGTACAATGGTGGTCCTTACGAACTGATCGTTCTTCACTTCCTACTTGGTGTAGCTTGCTACATGGGTCGCGAGTGGGAACTAAGCTTCCGTTTGGGTATGCGTCCTTGGATTGCTGTTGCGTACTCAGCTCCCGTCGCAGCTGCTGCCGCCGTCTTCTTGATCTACCCAATTGGTCAAGGAAGTTTTTCTGACGGTATGCCTCTAGGCATTTCTGGTACTTTCAATTTTATGATTGTTTTCCAGGCTGAGCATAACATCCTTATGCATCCTTTTCACATGTTGGGTGTAGCTGGCGTATTCGGCGGCTCTCTATTCAGTGCTATGCATGGTTCTTTGGTAACTTCTAGTTTGATCAGAGAAACTACTGAGAATGAGTCTGCTAATGCAGGTTATAAGTTCGGCCAAGAGGAAGAAACCTACAACATCGTAGCTGCTCACGGTTATTTTGGCCGTTTGATCTTCCAATATGCTAGCTTCAACAATTCTCGTTCTCTACACTTCTTCTTAGCTGCTTGGCCCGTAGTAGGCATCTGGTTCACCGCTTTAGGTATCAGCACCATGGCATTCAACTTGAATGGTTTTAACTTCAACCAATCCGTGGTTGACAGCCAAGGTCGTGTTATTAACACTTGGGCTGATATCATAAACCGCGCTAACCTGGGTATGGAAGTTATGCATGAACGTAACGCTCATAACTTCCCTCTAGACTTAGCTTCTGTTGAAGCTCCTTCTACAAACGGATAATATCTGTCTGGTTATGCAGTATAACTGGATACCAAACCTTTTAGTTTTAAAAGGTTTGGCGTCCCATGAGGGTTCGTTCGATAAAACGAATAGAAAGAATGATAATGGTTTGTCAGAATCTTACAATCATAAGTTCCCAATCTCGAATTCTGAAGAATCCTTAGAATACTCTTATGCGGCTGTAAATATTAAAAATATTTCTATTCCAATCCACAGAATGCTTGTAATCTACCAAGGAATAGAGTGGGAGTACGTTCTTCATCTCACAGATTTCCTATTGTCTCGTTATATACACAACTAATATGTATGTGTATCAATCGAAGGACCCTAATAGCTTAATAGATAGATCCTGTTCCCTTTCACGTTCAGGGAGCCAAGTAGTAGAGGGGGCGGACGTAGCCAAGTGGATCAAGGCAATGGATTGTGGATCCATCACGCGCGGGTTCAATCCCCGTCGTTCGCCCATCCAATTAGATAACTCGTTCTTATTGCTTGGAATAGAAAAACTTTTTGAAAAGAAAAAAGTGGATAGGGTATGTACAGGTATCCTCAACAATAACGATTTGAAATTCCCGATCCAATTCCAGTTTTGGACACGAATATGTATAGAAATCACTATACTTATTTGAAGTACTTACTCCATCGTATCTTGAATCTTTCAAGATTATCCATATAATAAATGTGAGAAATAGATAGTATCTATCACATATGAATAAGATGAAAAAAGAAAATAAGGTAGAAAGGGTGGGAAAACAAAGAGTAGGAAGTCCATATTCTCTATCTAAAGTTCCGGGGTTAGTAGAAATCAGTAGATTAGACTACTTCTTCGAATCATTGAAGAACCAACATCTCAAAGAATTTTTAATTGGTCCATTGTCTAGTTATGAACCTTTTATCAGATTATTTGACTTATGGATTCTAAGTTCACTATTTCTACGCAATCTGCGTCATTCAGTAAAGAGGGGTAGTAGCATCACCTTAGAAATCCTAATGTTACTAACAATACCAATTTCTATGCATTGCTTGAGTGATAGAAGTTCGATCGAAAGAAGTTCTATATTAGCGAAAATGATTAATGGGGGTGGTGGAGTAAGAAAAGAACAAGCAGAAAATTCTGGTGACTTATCCTACTACTTTCTTCAATCCAAAAGATCTTTATCTGTTGAAAAGGATGGGAAGAGAAGAACACCTGATTCTTACTATTTAGGTTCGAACGAAGATATTTCCACAGGTTCGACGAGAGAAGAAGAGCAAGTTCGTTATGGTGCAATGAATCCTCTGGTTTCAGGTAGATGGAAGGTCTGCATAGTGAGGGATTCACTCCCTGGCGAGGGTATATCCAGAGATGAGGCTGAGAGGATTCAGATATTATGGAGGGATAGGTTTTTAGAAGATTCAAATAGGTTTTTCAAATTCTATAAACATGCGGGACTTTATCAAAATAAAATTAAAAGTGACTGTTACCAAAATGATTCTGATTCGTTATTCTTCTGAAAAATCCATAACAAGCAAGATCTGGATCGACTACAAACAACAAGATTGAGGGAGGCCTTTTCCAATTTGTCTTCATTTCCATCTTGTAAAAATACAATGTCGTCTCGTGATGGTATATCCGGGTTAGATTGTCACGAAAATGGGGGAGACTCTACTATTCTACACACTTATTCACAAATAAGAAATGAATTAATAAATCGACTCACTGGATTTATTTTGATAATTGAGGAATCGAATCCGATTTCTAATGGGGCAATAATTATTGATATTGATAGTAATGAGAAATCTGGGAAAGGATTTCCATTGAAAATGAAAAAGAATCTATCATTTACTAGGATATTTGGCAAGAAACTAGGGTTGCCGAGTAGCAAATACTTTGACCTCAATAAAATTCTTCCAAGATATTTTAAAATACCTTTAGGTATACCTAGAGAAGTAACTAATAGAATTGAAAATACTACTTTTTTCAATGAATTGAAAGGAAAAGATAACATACATTCAATATATTCTCTAGTTAGGTTGTATGGACGAAATAGATTGATACCTCTCTACTCAACATACACACTTCTTTTATATGACTATTTCTGTGCATTAGCTAGTGAATATTTCTTCCGAATCAAATATCGGTTGGATGGCTGGGCGGGGAGCGGGGAATCCACCGGTGTAACAAGAATTGCAACTGAATAAAGATTATTGGGATGGAAAGATAACACAGAGCGTTTGTTGAACGAGTATATTACCTTCCAAATCGATGAGTATAGGAATGTTAAGTCAAATGCGCATAGATGGCTTGATACAACCAGAGATTCGTCTTTTTCCCCTTTCGGGAGAGTCTTTTTAGAAATAAAGTATGACTTGGATAAATCGATTTGCGGTGTATCAATAATGAGAAACAAATTACTAAATAGTATTGGTACTAGTATTAATAACACCACTCAGAATAACGAGAAGTATCCTCATCGATTTCTCAATGTTTTATTTCTTTACAAAATGATTGTTACCGAGGTTACTCGCCAAGAAGTTCTGATAGATACGATTGATTATTGCATCGATAAATTGAACGATATAGATCTTTCGATGCTTGATCCCTTGTCGAGTTTACTCGATATTGACATTGACGAACAGATATCTTTCCTCAAAAGAATTCTCGAGAGAAAAAAGAGTTTATTCATTGAGTCCAGATTGTTAATGGATAAAAAATCAATAGGCTCTTCAATCTCACTAGAACCCGCAGTGAATCCGCCTCTTGTTGGATTACCCCGCATCGAATCTATCCGAACAGGATTTTCAAGTGATGCTCTTTCCACTACGGGGAGGCAGAATTGGAATCTGTTTCTAGATAATTCAAGTCGTGGGAGAGGTTCAAATAAAGATATTGGTGAGAGTATTTCAAGATACATTTCCGCTGAAGTGAATACACTAAACTTTCTAGACCACTCTAATCTACCTGTATGGAACTATGCTAGAAGCAATTTCATTCTGAGAACCAAAAGGGATTTCCTTATTGGGAGATGTAGCAGTAGTTATTCCAACGTCTTAGAGAATTTCTATGTGGGCTCCGATAATGAAGTCATCTCATCTAATATCATCTCATCTATTCAGTCCCAACTGTCGGATTCATTATCACCCAATTTATCGAAACGAACAGAAGGGGAAACTGTTGATCATGTACTCACAACAGTTCAACCTATTCTGTCTAATCTGCATGAATCTGCAACATTATTATTAACTCATTCAGATAGACTTTTTCATTCTATTTCAGATCTGAAAAGATTACTGTCGAAGTTGAACTCATCGCCTCGTGAAACGAGAGATTCGTTTCTATCTTCGTGCAGTAGCGATGGATTTTATTTGGAAATGGAAAAAACGTTGATAAACTCTAATCCATCGGCGGATCGGCGACCCCGACCTCGTCCTAAGAATATAGAATTGGATCAAGTCAATTCAGAGAAGTCTATTGAAGATAGATCAGACTCGGGGAATGTTTCCACCAAGAATCGATTCTATCAAAATGATCCCTCTATTGGGTATTTCTGGGAACCAGAAGAATTAGAAACGCTTTACTGGTCGCTAAGATTCTCATTACGCAACGATGTAACATCAAGATCTCTAATAGGATTGATTGGGAAGAAGGTTCCGCACGAAGATACGAAGTTTGCAGATCCATATATCCGTAAAGAGCCTATCCGTCCATCCCATTTCATCAATTTCAATGAATTATCCAAAGATTTGAACAAATATAAGATCTCTTGGATCTTTTGGAAAGACAATATCTGTGAAAAATGGAGCCTATTCAGAGAGTATATACCTTGGTTTTTTACCCCTAACCGGTGGAGATACTTTTACGATCCGATTAGAGAAACATATCCAGAAATAGTACTTAAAATAAGTGATGACTCGAATCATAATCTACCTAGAATTTATAAAAGAATTGCTGAGGATATAGATGGTGCCAAAGCTTATTTATTCCAAAGCCTAGAATTGAGATTCAAAACTGATTCCATCAATACCATATTATCCAGGATAGATCTTCTTCTTTTCAAAGAAATTACTAATGAAACGAAGATGTCACATTCAGGATGGTCAGTATCTCAATTTTCCAATAAGTCTATCTTATCTTACCTTATTCTCTCAATATTATTCGTTCTTGCATTCTCCAAGCACCATTTGTCTGCCGTTTCGGGTTCTAACTCCCTTCATTCATGGAAACGTTTCGATACTATTGGATATTTAATAGACCCAATGCGTGGATCCTATTTGAAAAAGGTAATGTATTCCCCTTCGACAAGGTAAATGTAAACGAAAGATCTACTAATCTATTCTTTGAAGAGATTCTTGAATTATATCAATAATATAATCTTTTTCTCCTTCGTGAAAAATGAACTAGATTCATGGATACTTTGTAGGGAAAGCTCCGATACCCTTAATAGTAAGAAAGAACTATTGACTCAATATTTAGTAACGAATAAGATTATTTCCAAGTATGAGTCGAAATTGAATTCCAATTCGGATTTATCGAGCAATGAGATTGATCATGAACCTTTCCCACAAGAAAGATCTAATGTTTTGGCATACCTACTTCAATTCCGTCAAAATGATCTATTAAGTTACAAGATCCGTAAGTTGGATCCTGCGGAGAAGTGGGCTCTTTCCGCCCCCGAGAGAAATATTCTATTTTCAGCAACGACGAGACGAAGAGGCATTCTAAATATGCCATGTCATGACATACCTATCTCACTCTAATCAGGATTATTACCATCTAAAGGAATTCCGGTAGTAGGACCCACAGAAACTGGACGATCTTCCGTTATTAGGGATGTAGCATCCAATTCCTACTTCCCGTTGATGAGGCTACCACTAAGAAAGTTGCTATACAATCGATCATATTTCAATAATATACATGGAAATTTCATCTCGAAAGAGAGTGTACACCGATTAAATCTCATTTTTGCAATAGCGAGAGAGGTGTCTCCCTGTACAATATGGATTCAAGATATTCATGAATTGAATGTTCATCGCTCGTATCATAGACTAGAAGCTGATCCCAGATTTTTACTTTGCCCAATATTGAGGAGTATTGGTTATGGGCGCAGTAATTCTCGCATTCGTAAGAATATTGTTATTGCTTCGACTCATGTACCTGCAAGGGTAGATCCAGCTCCAATAGCTCCGAACCGGTTAAACTAATTGATAAATTTTCGAAAGTCCAACAGGTGTCAACGTCAGAAAGAATTGTCAATTCTCTTACGTATCAAAGGCTTCAAAATAGAGGCTAATCCGCCTCTTCTTGAAGGTACTGGGTCTGGAACTACGGGTTATAGCAAACGAGATTTATTCCTTTCTGCTAATGAAGCATTATTAATCGGTACTTCCAAAAGGAAAAAGATTGTATGTAGTGATGCAATTGGATTAGCGTCACATAGACAACATTCAATTGTTACTTATATGGGCAATGGAATAGAATCCAGTTCTGAATACGAAATCTCTTCTCAGAGGATAGGAGAAGCTATTCTAAAAAATAGTTTGATAGATACTTATCCCACAAATATTCTATTTATTGGTAGTAATGCGTCAAAGAGGCGATTTTATCATTTGTCTAACTGGTATGTGGAACCTTCAATAACCGAGTCAACAATTAAGGAATTCACTCTATTTTTGCATATCCTAGGGCTACTGGCTGGATTAGCGGCTCGCGATTCGTTCAAAATGGATATGAAGAAGAAAGAAAATTTCATTGTTATTGATAAACTTGTAGAGAATGACTTTAACCTAGCGTGTGGTGTTCTAGAAAACCTTTCAAAGGATTTCTCATGTTCAGAAATCTGTAGAAGCAGAAGTCAATCCAATAATAGTCTTTCTTTTCCTTCTCCTACTGAACCCAGGTACTGTTCAGATATACCCTATACAAGTCGTTCTTCTAAATCTACGAGAAAAGGGGTGTTTAATTCTCTAACCGACTTCGAAATGAAACAGTCACCCGAAATAGACTTAATTCCGACGGAAGTATCGCGTGAGATTGCTTGGTCCCCTAAGGCTTGGCGTCTCAGTTTCATGCGAAGTGGTACTTATGAATCGATAAGAGTCTTATCCGAATTCAATAATTTGTATAATCTAATCCTCCTTTACCAAAATCAGAATCAAATACCCCAACGGGATTTCGAATTGAATAAGATTAAGTATAGTGAAAATAGATCGTATGAGAAAAAAGGATATCTTTTCAGTTATAAGAGAGCTTTAGGTAGGTTGAGACAAAGATATATTAAAAGATTGGAAAACCGATTGGATAATATCTCGTTACGTGAGCAATTTCTCGAATTGGGAATCTCCGACTCATCTAATCAATATGAAATACAATGTAATCGATCCGATGAACCGACTCGATTCTTAGGGGGGCGCTTCATCTGGGACCCTATGCTTCTATTCCAGCCGGATCCTAACATTCCCTCCTCACGTCGTAGTTTATTAGCAAATCAAGAACTGGTGCGGAGGCTTTACGTAACTTACGGTATGAGAAGGGAGCGCGAAAAACATTTCTCAAACGAAAAGATTAAAAATTTCTTTCTCTATCGTGGATATGATCCGAAATCGATAGCTGAATCATCTATTAAGCGGTGGAATAATTTTCCTTTGGATGAGGAGCGACATTCCGAATACGTCAAAGAAACTTAGTTTATGCATATACATCTGCAATATCCACAGATATTTGTTCCCATTCACTTGTATCAAAGCATTGTAGTAGAAGATTTGCAAGAGCGATTTATTCGTTTTAGGCTTCTGGTTCATAGAAATAGATGGATGAGACGGAACCGTTCCCCATTTAAGGATTTTCTTATCTATAATATGTTGCTTGAAACTTATTAATATCTATTCAATCCGTTCCAGTTTGGTGGGACGTCACTGGATCAAATAACGAAACAATTTCTTAATGAAAGTTCAATATCATATAAGAAAATCTTAGATACTATTCATTCAGTCTAGATCTCTAGCAATATAGAGAGAGGTATTTAGAGGTCGAATCAGTAGAAGGAAGATCTATCTTTTCCTTTTACTGATACAATAAGATTCTGCTTGTAGCATCTCAAATGATTAAGAATTTATAGATCATTTACTAGATGAGTCTTTCTACTTGAAGAGAAAAAGATTAAAAAGCAAGAATAATAATGTCTTCTATAGGGAGTATAGGAAGCGGTTTATAGGGAAGCAACTTTTCAATATCCTGTTCGGAGTAGATCCTTGATAAAATTGTGGATTCACTCTCGAGGTGACTGATTGATTTGCTTATCCCAATCATTCAGTACACCGGAGTGGAGTAGGGATTCTCGAAAAAGCGACGCTTAAATAGGGTCCTTAGAAGCATTGGATTGTCCAAAAGAGGGGTTTTGGTTCTTTCATCAATTCTTGCATCAATTCTTGGAGCTTGAAATAAACATGATATTGAATCCTTCACTGGTTGATGGGCTATAGTGATTTGATTTGGCATATGGGTGAAAGACAACTATCCTATCACTGGGAGTTTTTTATGTAGATAATGCCAATTTTTAAAGATATTATGAGAATGTACCTTCCCCTTTTTTAGCGTGAATCAAGTTCTTTTATTCGAAAGAAGCGTCATCATCTCCATCATCTAAACCATCTTTCATTCCACCGGAAATAGATGAATCTCCCCGGGTAGGATTTGAACCTACGACCAATCGGTTAACAGCCGACCGCTCTACCGCTGAGCTACCGGGGAAAATGGTAGGGGATTTAGTATCATACACATTTAAAGTAAAGACCCTTGTTCTTTGAGCCGCCTCTGAATCTGCAAGGCGTTAAGCTTCCTCCGACATTTCAGAAACTTTGCGTACGCCCTAACTCTTATTATAGGAAGAAGCGGCAGCGATAGCAATCCTATTTGAATAGAGCCCCCGAATCATGGGGGGGGGCTGGTGCGGTTGATCTTGGCCATGATTGATTGCCCCCCCCCATGATCTGTATCGATCAATCACCAATCAATAGTTTCTATTCTCCCCCTTCCGAGAAGCATAGTAGAATAGCCACAGGATTCTTCTACCTCATAGAAGTAGAAGGAATATCTTTCAATAGTAATAGGGAGAATAAAGAGAGGGAAAGGAGAGAAATAGAGATGGGGAAGATGAGGAGTAGTCGGAAGAAATGAACACGAATTGGAGCTTTGTGAAACGAAAGTGGCAGTTTACGGTAAAGGCGGGATTGGCAAGTCAACAACTAGCTGTAACATATCAATAGCTTTAGCCAGACGGGGGAAACGAGTCTTACAAATTGGATGTGATCCCAAACACGATAGCACTTTCACTCTTACAGGATTTTTAATACCCACAATTATAGATACTTTGCAATCAAAGGATTATCATTATGAAGATGTATGGCCCGAAGATGTGATTCACAAAGGTTATGGTGGGGTAGACCGCGTGGAAGCTGGTGGACCGCCCGCAGGGGCTGGATGCGGTGGGTATGTCGTGGGAGAAACAGTAAAATTACTGAAAGAATTAAACGCTTCTTATGAGTATGATATCATTTTATTTGATGTTTTGGGGGATGTAGTCCGTGGGGGTTTTGCAGCTCCATCAAATTATGCGGATTATTGTATTATTATTACTGATAATGGGTTCGACGCTCTTTTTGCAGCAAATTGTATCGCTGCATCAGTTAGAGAAAAAGCGCATACCCATCCGCTGCGATTAGCTGGTTTGGTGGGTAACCGAACATCTGAAAGGGACCTTATTGATAAATATGTAGAAGCTTGTCCCATGCCCGTACTAGAGGTATTACCCCTCATCGAAGACATTCGAGTCTCGAGAGTGAAAGGAAAGACTTTGTTTGAAATGGCTGAATGCCAACCGAATCTCAATTATGTTTGTGACTTTCATTCAAATGTAGCAGATTAAACTTTGTCTAAACCGGAGGGAATTGTACCAAGAGAAATTCCAGATAGAGAATTATTTAGTTTACTTTCTGATTTCTATCTAAACCCCAACTCTGAGAAAGGAAAAGAAACTCAAAATAGTCAGCAGAATACTCCGCTGGATTTTACGATAATTTGACAACGAGATTGTCACGCCTCTACGTCTCTACATATATCCCTTTCCAAGGAAACGCTTTCATGAAGACTCTTGAAATTCCTACTTTTGAATGTGAAACTGGTAATCATCACACTTTTTGTCCTATTAGTCGCGTAGCTTGGTTATATCAAAAGATCGAAGATAGTTTTTTCTCGGTAGTAGGTACGAAAACTTGTGGTTACTTTTTGCAGAATGCTCCTGGAGTTACGATTCTTGCGGAACCTCGTTACGCAACGGCGGAATCGGAAGAGGGGGATATTTCAGCTTAATTGAATGATCAAAAAGAGTTGAGAAAAATTTGTTTTCAAATAAAAAAAGATAGGAATCCTAGTGTTATTATTTGGATTGGCACCCGTACTACAGAGATAATAAAGATGGATCTGGAAGGCATAGCGCCCAAATTAGAACGCCAACTCGGAGTACCAATTATAGTAGCGCGGGCCAACGGATTGGATTACGCCTTTACTCAAGGAGAGGACACTGTATTGGCTGCCATGACACATCGTTGTCCGGAATATGATTGTTATGCTATGAGCCAAGAAAGGAGAGATGCAATTGACAATGTTGAGGAAATGAACGCCGCTCCAGCAGGATCTGATAGATCCAATCCTAAAGGAAGAAAATTGAATAACCAAACCCTAGTCCTTTTTGGGTCTCTGCCTTCAGGTGTAGCTTCTCAATCGAATTCAGAATCGAAACGCCAATCCATTCACGTATCGGGTTGGTTACCCTCCCAGAGATACGCTGAACTTCCAGCCTTAGGCGAAGGGGTTTATGTTTGCGGTGTAAACCCTTTCTTAAGTCGCACAGCGACAACATTGATGCGACGAAGAAAATGCCAGTTGATTGGAGCACCCTTCCCCATCGGTCCCGATGGAACACGTGCTTGGATCGAAAAAATTTGTTCAGTATTTAATGTGAAACCTGACGGTCTGGAGCAGAGAGAGAATCAGATCTGGGATAATCTGAGAGATTATCTTAGAATAGTAATTGGGAAATCTATATTTTTTATGGGAGATAATCTGTTAGAAATATCTCTAGCACGATTTTTAATTCGATGCGGAATGATCGTTTACGAAGTAGGTATCCCCTACATGGATAAGAGATATCAAGCTGCCGAATTATTACTTTTGCAGCAGACTTGCGAAGAGATGGAAACACCCATGCCACGAATAGTTGAAAAACCGGATAATTATAGTCAGGTGCAGCGTATGCATGAGCTGAAACCTAATCTAGCAATTACCGGAATGGCTCACGCCAACCCTTTGGAGGCAAGAGGTATTGATACGAAATGGTCTGTCGAATTCACATTTGCCCAAATTCATGGATCCGCTAATGCAAGAGATGTTCTTGAGCTCGTTACTCGTCCTTTGCGGCGTAATAACGACTCTATTCTGGATTGGGGCAGTCTATCAAGACAGACATTAGAAATCTAAGTTAAATGATTTTGTTTTGAAATTATCGAGTAATAGAAATTGGTCACTAATCATTATGAATGAATATGTAAGAACGCCGAAAAGCTCTTAGTCATAAGATTTGTTTATTTCATTTTTATTTCCTATGATTAAGAAAAAAGCTCCCTCTTAATATCATTGGTAGACTTTTCTTTCTTGGGTGCATAAATAATTATCAAAAGGATTTGGAAAAATTACCTATTTATGTGTATAATATAGTCGGTATCAATACTAATTGGGATCTATTAAGGGATGTTATGGGTAATGGCAATACTAGTTACAAGATGTAAAGGAATGCTGTAGAGGGGGGGGGTAGTTATAAACATAAAAAACACTACAACGACATTAAATATATTAAACACTTTGTCACTGGCTTGGGTCAAAATAGCGGGTCCCTACATATTATTTGGCATTTACTATGGGTTACTCACAACACTACCCGTCGGACCTTCCCAAATCTTATGTATAAGAGCTTTTATCATGGGAGGAAGCCTCAGCGGTATCGTTGCCTTGAGTGGATCGATGGTGGGACAGCTACTAATTATTGTATCAATATTTTGTTCACCTATATATATTTTGTTGTCGAAGCCGCACGTACTAACTATCGCAGTAATACCATACATGTTCCTCTTTTGGTTTCGAACCAAAGACTTACCGGATTATCAAACTTTACGCCCTATGACCTCGTTGCATGATTCGCAAATAGGTAACCTATTTTTGAATAGTTTTCTCTTTCAGATAATGAATCCGATTCTATTGCCAAGTCCTGTATTGGCAAGATTAATTCACCTATTTTTGTTTCGTTATAGTAATAACGTAATATTTTTAATTAGTAGTTTTTTGGGTTGGTTGGCCGGTCACATAATATTCAGTTATTTATCAAGACTACTCATAGTTCGTATGGAAAAAGATTCACCAATACTTTATTTATTGGTAAAACGCGCCACTCATATAACTTTTAGTATTATTCTTATTATTAATGTAATTTTTTGTTTGGGTAGAGCCCCAGTGTCCTTTTGGACGAGGAAATTCTTAGATGAGTCTAATGACAAAGACCTCGATTTTTGGATATTCGAGTATAAAGAACTGGAGCTACTGTGGTGGATTTTCAAGCCATGGCCTATCTCTTTCTCCGAGCCCTGGAGAACAAATAGACCTTTACGATTCAAAAAAAATAATCGATTTGACGTTGATAGTCTTGTCAAAAGACGAGTATCCACTTATTTTTTTGATAAATGTGTAATCGATGGAAAACAAAGGTTATCCTTTGCAGCGTTGCCTAGTCTGTCAATTTGTGAAAGATAATTGGAAGAGTCTTCGAACAAGTTGGATGTATCCGTGGGAACTTATCTCACATACAGGGACTGGATTTTAGAGAGATTGGTTAGGAGCGAAGCTTTCGAAAAAGAATTAAAGGACCGAGTCGAATTGTTAGACGACGGGTCTACTTTTTGGAAAGCAATGGAAAAAAGAACTAGATTGACAAGTGAAGATAAGACCAGATTACCCAACGTATACGATCCTTTTCTAACTAATTCCTATCGTATAAGGATCCCGACTCCACAGACATTTTTAACAGTGGATGAGTTAGATCTGCCGATGAGGAAGGGATCAGGATCAGTGACGAGTAAAAGATCAGCGACAACTAGAAGGAACAACTCCATCGGTAAGAACAGTTACAAGAAGCGGATTGAATATTGGGTTTCTGCCAAAAATGAGAGATCGAGACATAGCAACAGGACTCCGCTTCCGTGGGAAACTCTACCAAGAAAAGCTCAACGCATATTTCACTTCATGTTTAATAACCGACTATCGTTCAATTTTGAAATAGAAGACATTTTAAATGGAATAAATTCTTCATCCAGGTTCGATGTGACTTGGGAACAAATCTTCGATATCGATCCGATAGATCGAGCCCTGTTTTTGATTTATCTCGAAGAAGATTGTCGCAACTTCAAGAAAATCTCTCTATCAGATATACTCTCAATAAATGGTGAAAGGCACCTCTCTGATCCAAACTACGAAGCGCGCTCAATTTATAAGATTGAGGATCTGGAAAAGGATTTGGCTCATGAGACTGAAATTTTGATTGATAATCGATTCGATGTTCCAGGCGTCGAAAGTGATGTTCGTTATAGAAAATTAAGAAATCTAGGTATTAGTATTGCTAAGACGAAACGGAAGACAATAAGACTAGTAAAACGATTTGCAAAAATCTCTGATTTTCGTCGGAAAGTCGTAAAGGGGTCTATGCGGTCCAGGAGGCGCAAGATATTGGTTTGGAAAATGCTTCAAGATAAAGCGCATTCACCCTTTTTCTTGAGATTAATGGAAATACCGATCCTCTTCCAATTACCTATCGAGGGATTCACAGGTTTGAATTCTGAAATAATGATCACTGGCCGGGGAGAGGTGGCTGGTCTGCAATTCAAACAAGAACTAAAATTTCCCTCAGATACGAGAGGCTTAAGTGGATCAAAATCTGCCCGTTCAGCTGTAGCGGCTAGATTGGATGTGGGTCCCATTCACAGTGGAAGAGGTTTATTGTTGGTTTTACAACCGAATTTTCGAAAATATATAAAATTACCTATATCTATAGCGTTTAAAAATTTTGGTCGTAGATTGTTACTCCAAGATTCTGAGTGGGATAAGGATTGGAAGGAGTGGAGAAAAGAGATTCATATTAAGTGTACGTATGACGGCGAAGAATTTTCACATAGTCGGTTTCCCGGTCGCTGGTTGAAGGAGGGCTTACAAATAAAGATTCTATATCCATTTCAATTGAAACCCTGGCACACTAATGGGAGGAAGAAACGATCAACTATTCGGGAAAGAATTGGAAAGATCAAATCTACTGGGGATCGAGGATCAAAAAATGGCACTCGGTTAGAACGAAAACGGTCCCAATTTACTTATTTAACCGCTTGGGGATTTCAAACAGATATACCCTTTGGAACTATTAAAAAAGACCCTTCTTTTTGGAAACCCGTTCGGAGAGAATTAATTCGGATTTGGAAAAAAAATCTCTCGCTACGAACCCACCAAGTATGGCGTTTATATTCCAAATTCAATTCCAAATTCAATATAGACAAGATACTGAGACCAAGTCTATTAAGGGGATTGAATCTATTTTTTGGAGTTGAACAAATATCAAATGGCTCTGGTTGGAATGATATTACTGAGAAAGAGACTCTATCCATTAAGCATAAGAAGAAACTGTTAGAATCGAAACCAAATATTCGTCAAACAAGTGAAAGATCAATTCATATTGACAATAAACTTGAATCAGTCATTAATGCTGATGAAGGGCTAGTGACGGATAATAGATTCGTGGATTTGTCAACCGAGAAAATTGTTAGAAACGGGCAGGGTACCAAAAAACTCCCGGTCAATACATTAGTAATGGATGATAGACTGAGGGACACGAACCTTACCGTTCCTCTGAGATTTGAAAAAGAAATAATGGGTTTTGGTGGAATTATATTGAAATTACGCATATTGATGGCGGAAGTAAATGAAAAGTCTTTCTTGGTAGCATCAACATTCTGCCAAGGAATCAACAGAGCTCTTGCTCATTACTCTAATGAATTTGTTGCGTTACAGGCGCAACTAATGAAAGTGAGGAGTAACACTATTGAGGTTTACGAGGAGACGGAAAACTTAACTTTATCTGTTTCCGGAACGAAGAATGGGGTGTGGCGAGTTGACAATTTTCAATCACTATCTCAAGCTCGTCTTTATGATAATATGTGGAGCATGAGCATAAAGGGAAATCTATATTTGAGTTTTATGGTGAATGGAATCGTGAAGAGCATTAATTCTGGGGAAAGGACCAGATACACCGGGGATTGGGATAATAGTTCAACGTTGTATCAGACTGGAAAAGATTGGGGTTCTGCAGAGGATTATTACGATGTGACGGGTAATAATGATTGTTCGATGAATAAGATGAAACTCTTAGGGATAAATGAGAGTAATAGTGATATAAACAATCTCTTAGATTGTCTCGATGAAACAGGTAACAAAATTGTATATAAAGTTATTAATGAACACATCAGGGAATCTGTAGAGGGGTGGGGGTTCCTCAAACAGCTCTGTGAATTAGATAGAAATAATTGGAATAGGTGGGTAGATTGTTTTTACAGATGCAACTTACCGCTAGAAGTGTGGCATAATATAGCACCCCAGAAATGGAGAGTCGGTTTAGATAACTCGAACATACTAAAAACTAGTGATAAAAAGATTCTGGATGAGCAGGAACAGGACGTCCTTCGGGACAATTATTCTATCTATACCAAAAACCCCTCGCTTAGAGACCGAATCCAAAATTTTAATAAGCGCCGCAAATATAGTTATTCATTACAAAGTTTCGTTGATTTTTTACGAGATGTAGATACGCAAAAATTTCCTATGCGACAAGACGCTCTCGCGCAAAAGGTTCATTCCGAGAATCGTATCGAGAATTTTAGTAGAGTAGGGGGAAAGAAGAAACTTTCTTATTCACATATTTCTAATTCACAAATCAATTTTAACTCAAAGTTTGATTTGATGCTATGGGTAGTTCCGGATCTCACGGGAATCAAAAGCACTTATATAAAAAAACCAAGATTGAAAAATTCTGTTTTGAAGGATGAAAGTCCTAATTACAGAATAATGAAATTATTAGATATAGGTGATAGGTTTCAAGATACATTGAATGAGATATACGAGATAACATTAGATGAGAGAGAAAGTCTTGATTACATATTTCGATGGAAATGGAAATCCAAAGCATTAGAGGGGGAACTCAATAGATTGAGAAACTTAACAGTCCTCATTAGCATCTTGGGAAATGACCAAGATCTTACGGCGTTCTGCGTCAATATAGGCATAGATTCAGATCTATTGAATCTCTTTTTGAACACAACTAGGCTTAGTGTTTTAAATAACTCATCTATTATTTCGGCCCACCGTTTACCGCTAGTATTTGACGATCAAATTCTGATGTACAAAATTGTTACCCCTCTACTAAAATTCAAGTATAGATTTAGAAATAGATTCAAGAAACGGTTATATAAGGATATATCTAATGGATTTATAGCACGTTTATCACTTGTAGCGATAGAAGGGAAGATTAAACAGGCTCAGCTTTATAACATCGAGGATCTCATGCTTCCGAGACGTCGACGGGAATTACGATTCCTTCGATCTCTACTAATTCTAGAATCTCCAGAACTGGAAGAACAGTATTTAGCTCCTATTCCCGGAATCGGACGGTTTCACGGGAATAAAGAGTCTAATTATTTCGGGCTAAATGAGGTCCAAAAAATTAAACGTTTTCTATGGCCCAGCCACCGTCTAGAAGAACTAGCCTGTGTAGGTAGATTCTGTTTCAATATCACTAATGGAAGTCGATTTGCCATGCTCAAGATACGGATGTATCCTATTATTCAAAATTGACGCGAGCGAGGGAATATAAAGCAAAACCATAGGTTTGAACATTTGCTTGATTGGGATTACCAAAACAAAAAGGTAATCCAAATCAAGTATTTGACGTATCAATTAACTGATCTCCCACCCGCAAGCCGTGATAAAAATACCTGCTCATCGATAAGGAACCGATCTCCAAACAGTGAATCTAGGGCCTGTTGCAATACCATTTTTTTTTTCAGTTCAATTGAATTGTCCAATTGGTGACTGAATCTCTTATAATCGGTTTGAAATAGAAAAAAAAACAATCATAATTATTAGTGTTACTATGAATAAAAAGATATCTATTGATTTGTCGTTAATGGATGAGAACGAACGTACAGGATCTGCTGGCTCCCAAGTCTACTATTTGACCCATCAAGTATCGAAACTTACTTCTCATCTGGAATTGCACCCCAAAGACTATTCATCTCAGAGAGGTCTGTGGAAATTATTAGGCAAACGCAAGCGTCTCTCAATCTATTTATCCGATAAGAATCCAACTTTGTACAATAGAGTTATAAAAAATCTAAGTATTCGGGGATTAAAGGGGCGTTGATGCAAATTTGCGCCGGAAGTTGCTACTTCGATACATATGATACATATCATACATATGATACATGATAAAGTTTTTCTATTTATTTACTGAAGCTAGATTTTGTGATATTTACTGGAAAGGAAACAATTTACGAGTATGCCTCTTAAAGAAATAGATCCAGTTACAGTAAGTCTGGGTCCTCATCATCCATCGATGCATGGTGTTCTTCGGCTTATTGTTACCCTAGACGGCGAAAATGTTGTTGATTGCGAACCAATATTAGGCTATTTACATAGAGGGATGGAGAAGATTGCCGAGAACCGGACGATTTTGCAGTACCTTCCCTATGTAACAAGGTGGGATTACTTAGCTACCATGTTTACCGAAGCAGTAACAGTCAATGCACCAGAGAAATTAGCAAACATTCAAGTACCTGGAAGAGCTAGTTACATCCGCGTAATCATGCTTGAATTAAGCCGAATAGCTTCCCACTTGTTGTGGCTTGGACCCTTTCTAGCGGATGTTGGTGCGCAGACTCCCTTCTTTTATATATTCCGAGAAAGGGAAATGATTTATGATTTATTTGAAGCTGCTACGGGTATGCGAATGATGCATAACTATTTTCGTATCGGGGGAGTCGCTGCAGATCTGCCGTATGGGTGGGTAGATAAATGTTTAGACTTCTGTGATTATTGTCTCCCAAAGATTCATGAATATGAGCGACTAATTACGAAGAATCCTATTTTTCTGAGAAGGGTAAGGGGGATCGGTTTCATCAGTAGGGAAGAAGCTATCAATTGGGGCTTATCGGGACCCGTGTTACGAGCCTCAGGGGTTCAATGGGATCTCCGCAAAATTGATCATTATGAATGTTATGATAACTTGGATTGGCAGATCCAGTGGCAAACAGAAGGAGATTCATTGGCTCGTTATTTGGTACGAATTAGCGAGATGAAAGAGTCCATAAAAATTATTAAACAAGCGTTGAAACTCCTTCCAGGGGGTCCATATGAGAATTTGGAAGGTCGACGTTTCAATCAGCAGCAAGGTGAAGTAGAATGGAATGATTTCAATTATCAATTTGTTGGCAAGAAGTCTTCTCCCACTCTTAAGTCACCTAAGCAGGAGCATTATGTGAGAGTAGAAGCTCCCAAAGGAGAATTAGGAGTGTTTTTGATTGGAGATGGTAGTGTTTTCCCTTGGAGATGGAAGATTCGTCCACCTGGTTTTACAAATCTACAGATTCTTTCTCAATTGATAAAAGGAATGAAGCTAGCAGATATTACGACAATATTAGGTAGTATAGACATTATTATGGGAGAGGTTGATCGTTGAAACGGTAACTGGTATCGAAACTTCCGGAGAACAAGTAGTTCACTTATTTGATCAATTAGTAGTTGCAAAAGATTCTTTAAAATTAATTTGGACTCTAGTATCTATACTTATCTTAGTTATAGGAGTTACAACAGGAGTATTAGTCATCGTATGGCTCGAATGAAAAGTGTCCGCGGGGGTCCAGCAGCGTATCGGACCAGAATACGCAGGTCCGTTGGGAATTATCCAATCTCTAGCAGATGGAATCAAGCTTCTATTAAAGGAAGACATTGTTCCAGCCGGGGGTGATGCTTGGTTATTCAATATTGGACCAGCCGTGGTAGTCACACCAGTTTTCATAAGTCATTTGGTAATACCTTTTGGTCAACATATTATTCTATCTGATCCGAGTATAGGTGTTTCTTTTTGGATCGCTATCTCAAGCATTGTACCCCTAGGTCTTCTCATGGCAGGGTATGGCTCAAATAATAAATATTCTTTTCTGGGCGGTCTTAGAGCCGCTGCCCAATCTATCAGTTACGAAATACCCCTGGCTTTATGTATCTTGTCCATATCCCTACGTGTGATTCGTCGAGTATGAGTCGGAGGTAGATACTTTGCGCAAAAAAAAAAAAAAAAAGAAATCTTCGTTGATTGATAAACTAAATAGTCATTTGGGTGAGATCGAACAGCGTTTCGCAGTTATTGAGTCGAGTCCCATTCTCCATGTACGGGTGTAAAAGCATATCCGAGCGGTAGACACTGCTCTTTACCCCAAGTCTAGGGTTAGTCACCGAGGCTTGAAGCGGGAAGGAGCAATAATCAGGTTTTCATAATTAAGCATGAGTGGATGGTCAGGAACACTAATATACGCAAGAGATTTGTAAGATAGAGGAGAGAAGGGATAGACAGCGGGGACGGGTAGAGTGTAAAAATAATCAAATCACGTCTTTATCTATTTATCTTTCTATTTCTACTGGATGAGAGAGACTCAGCTTCGGTAGGGGTGACTGAGCGGTACATCTAGATAAAAAATCCCAGTCTCGAGTATATTCCTATCCACTTCAATCATGACTATTTGGAACGAAGTAACCCTTGCAGCAGTTTCCCAATTCTAGCAAACAAAAAATTATATATATAATTTTTTGTTTTATGCCAACAATTACCTGTTTGTGGGATTGTAGGTTGTTAAAAAAGGGAGATTATAAAGCTAATCATTCCTAATCATTCGAGGATTTTCCTCCCCAGATGCGGGTGAAACTTTTTCTAGACGGAAACGTGTGGGAAGCACGAAAAAGCTTTATGGAGCATTTTAACCCATATCGAAAAAGGACTGATAGGGTGGAGATGGATTCGGAAGCAGTTACTTCTTGTGGCAAACGGAATCTCATCGGTTAGGATTGGGAGGATCTTCATACAGCGGTATCGGAGATGATAATTTTAAATTATTGACCCTTCTCCATGAAATCGATGGGGAGCCGTATGAAATCCTAACTTCATGTACGGTTCTGAATTAGAGGTGGTAACTAGAATCATACCGTCGACTATCCTTATCCGGTAGCTTGAGTACAGTTGATATAGTTGAAACGCAATCTAGATTTGGTTTTTTTGGATGGAACTTGTGGCGTCAACCCGTAGGTTTCATAGCATTCTTCATCTCATCATTGGCAGAATGTGAAAGATTACCGTTCGACCTACCGGAAGCGGAGGAAGAACTAGTAGCGGGTTATCAAACTGAATATTCGGGGATAAAATTTGGTTTATTTTATGTTGGTTCTTACCCAAATCCATCGGTTTCTCCATCATTTGTAACGGTTCCTTATTCGGGTGGATGGGATTCATCAATTCCGTTTTTTACTAAGTTTGGGCAAGATTCTCTCTCTTTAGATCTTAGCCGCGAATCCTTCGATTTATTGAGAATAGTGATAGATATCATTACTACATTATCCAAATCTTATTTATTTCTATTTCTCTCCATTTTGACAAGACGGACTTTGCCCAGAGTGAGAATAGATCAATTATTAGATCTCGGATGGAAATTTCTTTTGCCCATTGCTCCGGGAAATTTGTTGCTGACAGCTCCATTTCAACTTCTGTTACTCAAATAGTATATGTGTTTTTTCTTTATTCAATAGTATTCCAAGTCAAATCTATTCAATCTATATATATATATATATTTTTTTAGAGAGAGATATAAATTAGAGGAAAAAAAAAAATAAGATTAGGTTTATCTATCATATGTTTCCCACACTAATTAAATTTCGAGATTATGGGCAACAAGCCATAGAAGCTGCAAAGTACATTGGTCAAGGTTTTGCGGTTACTTTAGATCATTTGAATCGTTTACCCATAACTATTCAATATCCGTATGAAAAAATTGTATCATCCGAACGATTTCGTGGACGCATTCATTTTGAATTTGACAAATGTATCGCTTGTGAAGTATGCGTCCGAGTATGTCCGATTAATCTGCCTGTTGTTGATTGGAAACTAATAAAAAGCATTAGAAAGAAACAATTGAAGAGTTATAGCACTGATTTCGGAGTTTGCATTTTCCGCGGAAACTGTGTCGAATACTGTCCGACTAATTGCTTATCAATGACCGAAGAGTATGAGCTTTCAAGTTACGATCGTCATGAATTGAATTATGATCAAATGGCTTCGGGGCGTCTACCCCTTTCCATCTCCCAAGATTTTTCAATCCAAACATTTTCAGCAAGTTCCCTATCCAAAAGAGCTCTGGGTAGATATTCCGATAATCAAACCATAACCCGTAGTGCCAATTGAATATTTCGATAGATGAATCGACTCATCTATTTATCTCTGAGAAAGGGATGGGATTAATAAAAGAGAGAGGGAGAGAGTGAATACAAATAATAGATGATATTAAAATATTTGAGCGATTGTGTATAACGAATTTATCCGAATCAATTCATGGAGCTATTTTGACATTAATAGAATTAGGTATTCTACTAGGAAGTTTGGGAGTAGTATCACTCGCTAATGTGGTTCATTCTGCTTTTCTTCTCGGGCTGGTTTTCACCCGTATATCCTTATCGTATCTCGTATTGAATGCTGATTCCCTAGCTGCCGCGCAATTGCTTGTTTATGTAGGAGCTATAAATGTTTTAATTGTGTCTGCCGTAACGGTTACTGATGAACCAACGAGTTCCAATTCAACCACTAATTGGAGTATAGGATATTTCATTACTTTGGGAGCTTGTACAGGTCTTTTTTCACTATCAACCATTATGATTTATAGTACAAGATGGTCTATCGTTAATGAATCAAAGATTCTTGTCGAAAAGATCTCAGAAAATAACGTTCAAGGGCTTGGATATAAGTTATTAACTACTTTTTTAGTTCCGTTTGAACTTCTTTCTATACTTCTTCTAGTTGCTCTTGTAGGAGCGATTACCCTAGCCCGTAACGAAGAAGTAAACACAATGAACGAAAGGTCTGTTTCATCATCATCTCGGAATACCTCTTCACTTTTTTGATCAATCTTGACCTTATTGAAATAGAAAGGTTGGATGATAAAAATTGACTTATCCAGTTTTTTGGGGAGGAGGCTAATATATCACGCTTGAACACGGACTAGTGTTAGGTGCCTATCTTTATTGTGTTGGTTTCTTCGGATTAATTACCAGTCGAAACACGGTTAGGGCACTCACGCGTCTTGAGTCAATTTTTAATGCAGTTAATATTAATTTTACAACATTCTCCAACTTTTTTGACAATCAGCAATTGGGGGGAGAAATATTTTCTTTATTCATAATAGCCGTTGCGGCTGCTGAAGCTGCTATTGGATTGGCCCTCGCTCTTGTTATTCAGCGAAACAGAAGATCGACTCGTATCGATCAATTCAATCTGTTAAAATGGTAATTGATCCATAAATACAGCGCTTCTCTAAATCTAATCAATTTGGTGTTCGATTTAATAACGGGTATTGCTAACGATCGAATCGTGTCACCACAGCCCCCCCCCCCTCTTTGATAACTAGGTTTTTCTCCTTACCCTACACTTCTATATCCTTATCTGCCCCTTCTCCCTTTTCATTGATTCTTTTCTCTATTCATCCAAAAATAAGAAACAATTTTATACAAGCATTAGACCCGATCGGGTAGATCATATGAAGGGAATGTTTCACTTAATGATGAGAAGTACCAGCGTGAGGGGCGGGGAGAAATAGGTGTATCCTAACCATTTTAATAAAGTAATATTTTTGGTATATCAATCTGATAGGAGTAAATAGACTCAATGGCACACTCAGTGAAAATCTATGATACATGTATCGGTTGTACTCAGTGCGTAAGGGCATGTCCCACAGATGTGTTGGAAATGATACCCTGGGATGGGTGTAAAGCTAATCAAATAGCTCCTGCTCCTAGAACAGAAGATTGTGTAGGTTGTAAGAGATGTGAGTCCGCTTGTCCAACAGATTTTTTGAGTGTACGCGTCTACCCGGGAGCTGAAACCACTCGCAGTATGGGTCTAGCCTATTAATTAAGAGGTATAAAAAATTAATTAATTTTTTTTTTATACTTTATTTCGACTCATACTGGAGGCTTCATAATCACGAAGTCTAGGTATGAGTCGGGATACTTAGTTTACACAGTCCTTTATATCAAAAATTATTTTCTATCCATGATGAGTAACGTACCTCGGCTAACGATAATCGTTCTCTTTCCAATTTTTGCAGGTCTGCTGCTTCCGAGGCTGCCTCGTAACGGAAATAGAATTATTCGATGGTATACCCCGGGCATTCGTATACTAGAATTTCTACTAATCATTTATATCTTTCATTGTCACTTCCGACTCGATAACCAATCCATTCAATTGATAGAAAACTTTAATTGGATAAACTCTATTAATTTTCATTGGCGCTTAGGCATTGACGGACTTTCCATGGGTCTTATTCTACTAACAGGTTTTGTTACTACTTTAGCAACTCCAGCAGCTTGGCCGATCACACGTAATACGCGGCTATTCTATTTTCTAATGTTAGTTATGTATAGTGGCCAAATCGGATTATTTGCTTCGCGAGACATTTTGCTTTTCTTTTTCATGCGGGAGCTAGAACTAATTCCAATCTATTTACTCTTATGCTTGTGGGGTGGAAAGAGACGTTTATACTCAGCCACAAAATTTATTTTATACACAGCTGGTGGTTCCATCTTTCTCTTAGTAGCAGCTTTAACTATGAGTTTCTACGGAACCGAGGTACCCTCGTTCGATATTCAAGACTTGACTAATAAATTGTACCCCATATCATTGGAAATACTTCTTTACTTGGGTTTTTTAATTGCCTATGCTGTGAAATTACCAATCGTTCCCTTTCATACTTGGTTGCCCGACACTCATGGAGAGGCACATTACAGCACGTGTATGTTGCTAGCTGGAGTATTGTTAAAGATGGGGGGATACGGATTGATCCGAATAAATTTGGAGTTATTGACCCGCGCACATTCTATATTTGGATCATGGTTGGTACTGTTTGGAGCAATCCAGATTGTATACGCTTCTATGATTTCGCTGAGTCAGCGTAACCTTAAGAGAAGAATAGCCTATTCATCAATTTCCCATATGGGTTTCGTAACCATCGGTATTGGTTCCTCGACAAATACGGGTATTAATGGAGCTATATTACAAATGATTTCCCACGGTTTAATAGGTGCAGCTCCGTTTTTCCTTGCGGGTACTTGCTACGATAGAACCCGTACCCTTTCCCTCGACCAACTAGGAGGGATTGCAATCCCAATGCCTAGACTATTTACCATGTTTAGTATCTTCTCACTGGCATCTCTCGCGTTACCGGGAATGAGTGGGTTTGCATCAGAATTATTGGTATTCCCGGGAGTCGTTACTAACAAGCAATATTCGTCTCTGTTTAAAGTGGCGATTACGATAGTAGAAGCAACTGGTACAGCATTAACTCCCATCTATTCGTTATCTATGTTACGTCGAATATTTTATGGGTATAGGCTGTCCAACGAATCGAATCCGTATCTAATTGATTCTGGTCCGAGGGAATTATTTATTTCGATTTGTCTTTTTCTACCAATACTAGGTATCGGCCTATATCCAAATATGGTTCTACAGCTATGGAATAGTAAAGTACTCTCGATCTTGTTTTCATATTCCCTTATCGAATGAAATAAAAACGAGAAGTAACCATACCTTAAGGTTAAAGATTAGACCTTTTGATAGCAAAATGTCGAAATTTGTTTCGTATCCAATCCTTATTTAGTAGAAGAATTTGCCAGTCTCAGTGACATCATTTTAGGATTATTCATATAATAACGCTGTCCTGTGCGTATCTGTTTAGGTAACCGATACTACGAATTACCACAAATGGGGATGGAGAAGCAGAAACAAACAGATAAAGCAGATACAATTTTTTTCTATTTATCTTTTAATTGTTTGTTTCTGCTCATCCCCCTTTTCTAGTTATTATTCGAGTAACCAATTGGAATTGATTACACAATAATTAGGAAAACCTTTTAGAGCCGTAAAGTGCCTCATTATACTCCTCTTATTCCTTTACTCATTCCCCTCCTCGTTCTCAGATTAACCATCCATAGTTGTGTAATCCGATTCCCAATAGATTGACTCCCGAAAAACAAATCCAAACTAAAAAGAATCCTGTAGATGCCACTGCGGCGGGTGCCTCTCCCCCCCAACTCTTAGTTATCCTGGTATGAAGATAAATAGCATATATTAGCCAAGTCACTAATGCCCAAGTTTCTTTGGGATCCCAGCTCCAGTAAGATCCCCATGCTTCATTAGCCCACACTGCTCCAGGAAGAATACCAATAGTTATAAAAGAAAACCCTAAGCTTATAATTTGATAAGCCCATTGATCCAATTGATTAATCAACTGGCACTTTCGTGAATTTAAGGATAACAGGTAGAAAGAATTATCCATGTCAGTTTGTTTTTGATCGTGATAACAACTATTCGTATTCAATAATCGGTTACACAATTTGCGAATCGGTTGATGGTTCATCAAGTTGTAAATAGAAGATCTATTCATTTTATCAGAAGAAATAATCGGTAAAGATATTGCTGATAGGGATCCACGTAACAGGGTTGCATGGCTCAGTAACATCATACTTACATGCATCATTAACCGATGAGACTGCAAGGCGGGTACTAGCTGCGTAGATTGTTGCATTCCTCCAGGAAGACCTGAAGTTGCAAAGGCATGAGTAAGCATAGCACCTGGTGCCGTGACTGCACCTGACCACTCATTCTGATGTCTAATTCTCAATATTATGTACGATAGGGAGAAGCTCCATGAAAGGAACATGGATGATTCATATAGATTACTCGATGGTAAATGCTTGGTTTGGACCCAACGAATTAACAAAAATCCTGTTGTACGGAGAAAAGCAATTGTCATAACTTTTCTATTCAAACTATTCAGTCTATGAGGCCTATAAGCTAGATCGATCCAATGCGGCAAAGTAACAGGAAAAAGCATAAGAAAGGAAATGTGAGCGAATATGTGCTCTATATCAATGTACATCGTAATGAAAAAGGACCAGTGAAGTAATCAGATTCAATCAGCATCAAATTAATTAGTATTAATCAACTTATACCATCTATTTCTCATTTGAGAAAGATAAGGATATAAAATGGGAACTTTATTATGTGAAGTTGAAAAAAAAAAATAGATATTAGATCCTTATTTTCATTACATTTAATAAACTCATTGAATAATATCTATTTTAGGTTCAACTTTTTCTTCATAGGTTGCACTGGAATGCCGCTACTCGGATTCGAACCGAGATGCTCTAGCACTGCTTCCTAAGAGCAGCGTGTCTACCGATTTCACCATAGCGGCTTATCAGTCATCCAATTTTAGTTTATCATACTTTCGGATAATAGGTCAATATTTACTTATTTTTTTTTTCCCGAACCAGAAGGATGTGCGGTGCGGTGGGATAGGGAATAAGAGTAAAAAGAAAAACATTTGTTTAATGTCGGATTGAATCCGTATCGATATTTGATGCTATACTCGTATGGGGGTAACGGAATATAGCGCAGCTTGGTAGCGTGCCATCTTGGGGTGGTGGAGGTCGCAGGTTCAAATCCTGCTATTCCGAATAGATAAACGAGTAACGGATAATAGTCATATAGTGAATCCAAAAACTTTATATGCGAGGTCTTCATTTAAGTAATTAAAAATGTGACACTTAATTATACATATATGGAGAGGAGGAGCTTTCCTATCTTGAAGTACAAGGAAGAAAATAATAATAATAGTATATATATATACTATTATTATTATTCCACCCAATACGTACTATCTAGAAATCTACCCCACCCCCCTCTCTCTACAGCTTCGATTCATCAGTGTGAAATCTCATCTATCAATGTAAAGCATCATTTGGTTACTATGATGTCTAATCTAGTATGGTGACTTGATCTTTCTAGTATGTCTCAATCAATGATATATGAAACGTGCCACTTGTCAGTTGAACCTATCTCTGTGACGGATATGGTTATATCTCTCAATGATGCATGTTGGAACAATGCGATAAGCGTAAGATATTAGTTTTTTTATTTTATCTCAGAAATACTAAGTCTAAGTTAACAATTAATCAAATAACTGGAACATATCGTTGATTATTATGATCCTTATCACTTCAAATTCTATTACTTCAATCAGTCCCTTCTGGAATCTTCGTGACTAGTCACAAAAAGATACTTAATTTGTTCCAGAAATTTTATCGTTTGTTATATAATAAAAACTTTTTGAACGACCAGTTAAAATGGACTGGGCTGAAGAAAAAGCTTTTGACGCTACTTTCACCGCTTTAGCCCTCCACACACGGTTACGAATTCTTTTTCTTGACCCGGAGGTACGTTTCTTCGGAACTGCCATAAGGATATATATTTTTAATATCTATGCTTGAGTTGATAAAGTTAACTATATTGATACGTATCAATAGAATGGATATAATGAGGGAAGAGGAGAAGTGAATAATGCGAGTGAAAAGTAATAAAAAAAAATCAATAGACTTACGTTTTTGTTATACTAATTTTTCTACGTAACTAGTGGTTGATACAAGAAATCAGTTAACAATCATTTAACTCTTTGCCGTTGAAATGGATAGAATCGACCACAAATCGGATCAAATTCTCTCTGTATCCAATTTTTCTTCATGTTTTCTTCTTAGAATGGATCTTTTGTATCACTAGTTTACTCCCGAAACAAGGGTGTAGTATTCTTCCCCTAACAGTTGCATCACTCAACCATGGATGTCCAATACTTATTTCGGATCCACGACGAATAAGTGAAACTCGATTTATTGATACTTTCATATTGGACCCCGATACGTCTTGAATTGACGCGAAGTGACGAACGTCATAGAATCTTCCTGGTTCCACTCGGAGTTGTTTCCCGCCAACGTCAATTATTGCATATTTATTCATTACGATTTTTTTTTTATACTAAAAAAGGGTTTGTGAAACCAATCGGTTTGGGATTGAAAACTATAATTTAGATAAGTATCTCCAACGTATTTAAATCTTGTCAAGTTGCAAAGATTCAATTGAGATAGAAGATAAATAACTTATCTAGTGACATACTAATAATTCCATTCCCTATTGTTCCTTTTTTTTTAGAAGTAAAAAAACAAAATTAAAAACAACAAATTCAATTCGAATTTAATATGTTCGCGGAATTTTCATATGAATATGTTTGGACCGTTCCTTCGTGCCCACTAGTAGCTTCCGGCTCAACTGGATTAGTATCGTTCTTACTCCCAAAAGCTACGAAAGGTCTCCGCCGCTCATGTGCCGCGTTCAGTATTCTCTCACTAACTGTTTCTATGCTTATTTCCTTTCTCCTTTTCTGGCAACAAAATGTTAGTCACTCCACCCAAGAGTATTTGTGGTCATGGATCCTTAAAGATGATATTTCCCTGAAAATAGGTTTCTTGGTAGATCCACTCGCTCTTATTATGTCAATATTAGTTACTACTGTAGGTATCTCAGTCACGATTTACAGTGATAGTTATACGTGTCACGACTAAGGATATGCAAGGTTTTCCGCTTATTTGAGTTTATTCACCGCGTCAATGCTAGGATTAGTCTTCAGTCCTAACTTGATACAGATTTATGTGTTCTGGGAATTAGTGGGGATGCGTTCTTACCCGTTAATAGGTTTCTGGTTTGCGCGACCTAGTGCCGCCAATGCCTGTCAAAAAGCTTTTGTAACCAACCGTATAGGAGATTTTGGTTTGTTACTGGGTATATTGGGTATCTATTGGATAACCGGTAGCTTCGAGATTTATGAATTGTGTGATTGATTCATTGAATTAATTAGTAGCGGTAGTGTTAACTCCGTCTTCGCTAATATAATAGCTCTTCTACTATTTTCAGGGCCAGTGGCTAAGTCTGCGCAATTTCCACTCCACGTATGGTTGCCGGATGCAATGGAGGGACCCACCCCTATATCAGCTCTCATACATGCTGCTACTATGGTAGCTGCTGGAATCTTTCTCATAGCTCGAATCCTTAACCTCATCGAAATATTACCCTTGAGTATGAGTGTTATTTCTTGGGTAGGCGGAACAACAGCTCTATTGGGGGCAACATTGGCCCTCACTCAGAGGGATATTAAGAAGGGTTTAGCCTATTCTACTATGTCTCAGCTGGGATATATGGTGTTAGCCTTGGGCATTGGTGCTTACCGATCTGCTTCGTTTCATCTTATCACACACGCCTATTCCAAAGCCTCATTATTTCTTGGATCGGGTTTAGTCATTCATTCGATGGAAAAAATAGTTGGATACTCTCCCATTAAGAGTTAGAATATGCTTCTCATGGGTGGTTTACGGAAGTGTATGCCAATTACCGGAACTACTTTTTTCTTAGGTACTCTTTCTCTATGTGGTATACCGCCACTAGCCTGTTTTTGGTCTAAAGATGAAATTACTGCAGAGAGTTGGTTATATTCCTCTTACCTTGGATGGATAGCTTCCATCACAGTTAGTTTCACTGCGTCTTATATGTTTCGTATCTATTTCCTCACATTCGAGGGAAATTCTCGTGCCAATAATATTAGTCACAGCAATTTTGGTATTTCTCGTTTATCCGATAATAATATTAGTTTATGGGGGGAGACTAAAAAAGAATTATCCAGTGAAAAAATTATTGACAACCCCTTATCCTCACAGAATGCAGAGCTTACAGAAGCTGTTCCAGCTGTATATTCTGCTAAAAAGAATCTGACTCATGGAAAAGGAATTCAAACAGATTCCGATGTGTCCCATTCCCACAACTTATTAAATACCGAAGAATCAGATTTTTTTATGATATTACCTCTAATAGTGTTGGTAATGCCCACCTTATTGGCTGGGTTCATAGGAGTCAATTTTCTTCAAAAAGAAACTGGTCTTGATTCATTGTCCGAATGGTTGACTCCCCTCATCGTTCCTATTAAGTCTAATAAAGCGAATTTGATAGAACTCTTGGTAGATTCAACCGGTTCGGTCAGTCTATCTTTCGTTGGAATATTCATTTCCTATGTAATGTATGGACCAGTTGATTTTTATCAAAGAAAAATATATGAATATATTCGGGGTATTAAAGTTCTAGATGAAAATCTGTTGAGTTCATTTGGAGATTTCATTCAAAGTTGGTCATTAAATCGTGGGTACATCGATTATTGCTACAACGTCTACCTCATAAAAACTACAGTCTTTCTGAGTAAACTAGTCGTATTTTTTGACCAATGGGTAATCGATGGAATTATTAATGGGACTGGTGCTTCCAGCCTTTTTGGTGGAGAGGCTGCAAGATACGGGGGAAGCGGTAGAATATCCTATTATTCATTTGGATTAATCACTGGAATTATACCACTGATATTACTAGCAGTTCTCACTTTGCCAATTACTTAAGAAGAAAAAAGCTCCAATTCGTGTTCATTTCTTCCGACTACTCCTCATCTTCCCCATCTCTATTTCTCTCCTTTCCCTCTCTTTATTCTCCCTATTACTATTGAAAGATATTCCTTCTACTTCTATGAGGTAGAAGAATCCTGTGGCTATTCTACTATGCTTCTCGGAAGGGGGAGAATAGAAACTATTGATTGGTGATTGATCGATACAGATCATGGGGGGGGGCAATCAATCATGGCCAAGATCAACCGCACCAGCCCCCCCCCATGATTCGGGGGCTCTATTCAAATAGGATTGCTATCGCTGCCGCTTCTTCCTATAATAAGAGTTAGGGCGTACGCAAAGTTTCTGAAATGTCGGAGGAAGCTTAACGCCTTGCAGATTCAGAGGCGGCTCAAAGAACAAGGGTCTTTACTTTAAATGTGTATGATACTAAATCCCCTACCATTTTCCCCGGTAGCTCAGCGGTAGAGCGGTCGGCTGTTAACCGATTGGTCGTAGGTTCAAATCCTACCCGGGGAGATTCATCTATTTCCGGTGGAATGAAAGATGGTTTAGATGATGGAGATGATGACGCTTCTTTCGAATAAAAGAACTTGATTCACGCTAAAAAAGGGGAAGGTACATTCTCATAATATCTTTAAAAATTGGCATTATCTACATAAAAAACTCCCAGTGATAGGATAGTTGTCTTTCACCCATATGCCAAATCAAATCACTATAGCCCATCAACCAGTGAAGGATTCAATATCATGTTTATTTCAAGCTCCAAGAATTGATGCAAGAATTGATGAAAGAACCAAAACCCCTCTTTTGGACAATCCAATGCTTCTAAGGACCCTATTTAAGCGTCGCTTTTTCGAGAATCCCTACTCCACTCCGGTGTACTGAATGATTGGGATAAGCAAATCAATCAGTCACCTCGAGAGTGAATCCACAATTTTATCAAGGATCTACTCCGAACAGGATATTGAAAAGTTGCTTCCCTATAAACCGCTTCCTATACTCCCTATAGAAGACATTATTATTCTTGCTTTTTAATCTTTTTCTCTTCAAGTAGAAAGACTCATCTAGTAAATGATCTATAAATTCTTAATCATTTGAGATGCTACAAGCAGAATCTTATTGTATCAGTAAAAGGAAAAGATAGATCTTCCTTCTACTGATTCGACCTCTAAATACCTCTCTCTATATTGCTAGAGATCTAGACTGAATGAATAGTATCTAAGATTTTCTTATATGATATTGAACTTTCATTAAGAAATTGTTTCGTTATTTGATCCAGTGACGTCCCACCAAACTGGAACGGATTGAATAGATATTAATAAGTTTCAAGCAACATATTATAGATAAGAAAATCCTTAAATGGGGAACGGTTCCGTCTCATCCATCTATTTCTATGAACCAGAAGCCTAAAACGAATAAATCGCTCTTGCAAATCTTCTACTACAATGCTTTGATACAAGTGAATGGGAACAAATATCTGTGGATATTGCAGATGTATATGCATAAACTAAGTTTCTTTGACGTATTCGGAATGTCGCTCCTCATCCAAAGGAAAATTATTCCACCGCTTAATAGATGATTCAGCTATCGATTTCGGATCATATCCACGATAGAGAAAGAAATTTTTAATCTTTTCGTTTGAGAAATGTTTTTCGCGCTCCCTTCTCATACCGTAAGTTACGTAAAGCCTCCGCACCAGTTCTTGATTTGCTAATAAACTACGACGTGAGGAGGGAATGTTAGGATCCGGCTGGAATAGAAGCATAGGGTCCCAGATGAAGCGCCCCCCTAAGAATCGAGTCGGTTCATCGGATCGATTACATTGTATTTCATATTGATTAGATGAGTCGGAGATTCCCAATTCGAGAAATTGCTCACGTAACGAGATATTATCCAATCGGTTTTCCAATCTTTTAATATATCTTTGTCTCAACCTACCTAAAGCTCTCTTATAACTGAAAAGATATCCTTTTTTCTCATACGATCTATTTTCACTATACTTAATCTTATTCAATTCGAAATCCCGTTGGGGTATTTGATTCTGATTTTGGTAAAGGAGGATTAGATTATACAAATTATTGAATTCGGATAAGACTCTTATCGATTCATAAGTACCACTTCGCATGAAACTGAGACGCCAAGCCTTAGGGGACCAAGCAATCTCACGCGATACTTCCGTCGGAATTAAGTCTATTTCGGGTGACTGTTTCATTTCGAAGTCGGTTAGAGAATTAAACACCCCTTTTCTCGTAGATTTAGAAGAACGACTTGTATAGGGTATATCTGAACAGTACCTGGGTTCAGTAGGAGAAGGAAAAGAAAGACTATTATTGGATTGACTTCTGCTTCTACAGATTTCTGAACATGAGAAATCCTTTGAAAGGTTTTCTAGAACACCACACGCTAGGTTAAAGTCATTCTCTACAAGTTTATCAATAACAATGAAATTTTCTTTCTTCTTCATATCCATTTTGAACGAATCGCGAGCCGCTAATCCAGCCAGTAGCCCTAGGATATGCAAAAATAGAGTGAATTCCTTAATTGTTGACTCGGTTATTGAAGGTTCCACATACCAGTTAGACAAATGATAAAATCGCCTCTTTGACGCATTACTACCAATAAATAGAATATTTGTGGGATAAGTATCTATCAAACTATTTTTTAGAATAGCTTCTCCTATCCTCTGAGAAGAGATTTCGTATTCAGAACTGGATTCTATTCCATTGCCCATATAAGTAACAATTGAATGTTGTCTATGTGACGCTAATCCAATTGCATCACTACATACAATCTTTTTCCTTTTGGAAGTACCGATTAATAATGCTTCATTAGCAGAAAGGAATAAATCTCGTTTGCTATAACCCGTAGTTCCAGACCCAGTACCTTCAAGAAGAGGCGGATTAGCCTCTATTTTGAAGCCTTTGATACGTAAGAGAATTGACAATTCTTTCTGACGTTGACACCTGTTGGACTTTCGAAAATTTATCAATTAGTTTAACCGGTTCGGAGCTATTGGAGCTGGATCTACCCTTGCAGGTACATGAGTCGAAGCAATAACAATATTCTTACGAATGCGAGAATTACTGCGCCCATAACCAATACTCCTCAATATTGGGCAAAGTAAAAATCTGGGATCAGCTTCTAGTCTATGATACGAGCGATGAACATTCAATTCATGAATATCTTGAATCCATATTGTACAGGGAGACACCTCTCTCGCTATTGCAAAAATGAGATTTAATCGGTGTACACTCTCTTTCGAGATGAAATTTCCATGTATATTATTGAAATATGATCGATTGTATAGCAACTTTCTTAGTGGTAGCCTCATCAACGGGAAGTAGGAATTGGATGCTACATCCCTAATAACGGAAGATCGTCCAGTTTCTGTGGGTCCTACTACCGGAATTCCTTTAGATGGTAATAATCCTGATTAGAGTGAGATAGGTATGTCATGACATGGCATATTTAGAATGCCTCTTCGTCTCGTCGTTGCTGAAAATAGAATATTTCTCTCGGGGGCGGAAAGAGCCCACTTCTCCGCAGGATCCAACTTACGGATCTTGTAACTTAATAGATCATTTTGACGGAATTGAAGTAGGTATGCCAAAACATTAGATCTTTCTTGTGGGAAAGGTTCATGATCAATCTCATTGCTCGATAAATCCGAATTGGAATTCAATTTCGACTCATACTTGGAAATAATCTTATTCGTTACTAAATATTGAGTCAATAGTTCTTTCTTACTATTAAGGGTATCGGAGCTTTCCCTACAAAGTATCCATGAATCTAGTTCATTTTTCACGAAGGAGAAAAAGATTATATTATTGATATAATTCAAGAATCTCTTCAAAGAATAGATTAGTAGATCTTTCGTTTACATTTACCTTGTCGAAGGGGAATACATTACCTTTTTCAAATAGGATCCACGCATTGGGTCTATTAAATATCCAATAGTATCGAAACGTTTCCATGAATGAAGGGAGTTAGAACCCGAAACGGCAGACAAATGGTGCTTGGAGAATGCAAGAACGAATAATATTGAGAGAATAAGGTAAGATAAGATAGACTTATTGGAAAATTGAGATACTGACCATCCTGAATGTGACATCTTCGTTTCATTAGTAATTTCTTTGAAAAGAAGAAGATCTATCCTGGATAATATGGTATTGATGGAATCAGTTTTGAATCTCAATTCTAGGCTTTGGAATAAATAAGCTTTGGCACCATCTATATCCTCAGCAATTCTTTTATAAATTCTAGGTAGATTATGATTCGAGTCATCACTTATTTTAAGTACTATTTCTGGATATGTTTCTCTAATCGGATCGTAAAAGTATCTCCACCGGTTAGGGGTAAAAAACCAAGGTATATACTCTCTGAATAGGCTCCATTTTTCACAGATATTGTCTTTCCAAAAGATCCAAGAGATCTTATATTTGTTCAAATCTTTGGATAATTCATTGAAATTGATGAAATGGGATGGACGGATAGGCTCTTTACGGATATATGGATCTGCAAACTTCGTATCTTCGTGCGGAACCTTCTTCCCAATCAATCCTATTAGAGATCTTGATGTTACATCGTTGCGTAATGAGAATCTTAGCGACCAGTAAAGCGTTTCTAATTCTTCTGGTTCCCAGAAATACCCAATAGAGGGATCATTTTGATAGAATCGATTCTTGGTGGAAACATTCCCCGAGTCTGATCTATCTTCAATAGACTTCTCTGAATTGACTTGATCCAATTCTATATTCTTAGGACGAGGTCGGGGTCGCCGATCCGCCGATGGATTAGAGTTTATCAACGTTTTTTCCATTTCCAAATAAAATCCATCGCTACTGCACGAAGATAGAAACGAATCTCTCGTTTCACGAGGCGATGAGTTCAACTTCGACAGTAATCTTTTCAGATCTGAAATAGAATGAAAAAGTCTATCTGAATGAGTTAATAATAATGTTGCAGATTCATGCAGATTAGACAGAATAGGTTGAACTGTTGTGAGTACATGATCAACAGTTTCCCCTTCTGTTCGTTTCGATAAATTGGGTGATAATGAATCCGACAGTTGGGACTGAATAGATGAGATGATATTAGATGAGATGACTTCATTATCGGAGCCCACATAGAAATTCTCTAAGACGTTGGAATAACTACTGCTACATCTCCCAATAAGGAAATCCCTTTTGGTTCTCAGAATGAAATTGCTTCTAGCATAGTTCCATACAGGTAGATTAGAGTGGTCTAGAAAGTTTAGTGTATTCACTTCAGCGGAAATGTATCTTGAAATACTCTCACCAATATCTTTATTTGAACCTCTCCCACGACTTGAATTATCTAGAAACAGATTCCAATTCTGCCTCCCCGTAGTGGAAAGAGCATCACTTGAAAATCCTGTTCGGATAGATTCGATGCGGGGTAATCCAACAAGAGGCGGATTCACTGCGGGTTCTAGTGAGATTGAAGAGCCTATTGATTTTTTATCCATTAACAATCTGGACTCAATGAATAAACTCTTTTTTCTCTCGAGAATTCTTTTGAGGAAAGATATCTGTTCGTCAATGTCAATATCGAGTAAACTCGACAAGGGATCAAGCATCGAAAGATCTATATCGTTCAATTTATCGATGCAATAATCAATCGTATCTATCAGAACTTCTTGGCGAGTAACCTCGGTAACAATCATTTTGTAAAGAAATAAAACATTGAGAAATCGATGAGGATACTTCTCGTTATTCTGAGTGGTGTTATTAATACTAGTACCAATACTATTTAGTAATTTGTTTCTCATTATTGATACACCGCAAATCGATTTATCCAAGTCATACTTTATTTCTAAAAAGACTCTCCCGAAAGGGGAAAAAGACGAATCTCTGGTTGTATCAAGCCATCTATGCGCATTTGACTTAACATTCCTATACTCATCGATTTGGAAGGTAATATACTCGTTCAACAAACGCTCTGTGTTATCTTTCCATCCCAATAATCTTTATTCAGTTGCAATTCTTGTTACACCGGTGGATTCCCCGCTCCCCGCCCAGCCATCCAACCGATATTTGATTCGGAAGAAATATTCACTAGCTAATGCACAGAAATAGTCATATAAAAGAAGTGTGTATGTTGAGTAGAGAGGTATCAATCTATTTCGTCCATACAACCTAACTAGAGAATATATTGAATGTATGTTATCTTTTCCTTTCAATTCATTGAAAAAAGTAGTATTTTCAATTCTATTAGTTACTTCTCTAGGTATACCTAAAGGTATTTTAAAATATCTTGGAAGAATTTTATTGAGGTCAAAGTATTTGCTACTCGGCAACCCTAGTTTCTTGCCAAATATCCTAGTAAATGATAGATTCTTTTTCATTTTCAATGGAAATCCTTTCCCAGATTTCTCATTACTATCAATATCAATAATTATTGCCCCATTAGAAATCGGATTCGATTCCTCAATTATCAAAATAAATCCAGTGAGTCGATTTATTAATTCATTTCTTATTTGTGAATAAGTGTGTAGAATAGTAGAGTCTCCCCCATTTTCGTGACAATCTAACCCGGATATACCATCACGAGACGACATTGTATTTTTACAAGATGGAAATGAAGACAAATTGGAAAAGGCCTCCCTCAATCTTGTTGTTTGTAGTCGATCCAGATCTTGCTTGTTATGGATTTTTCAGAAGAATAACGAATCAGAATCATTTTGGTAACAGTCACTTTTAATTTTATTTTGATAAAGTCCCGCATGTTTATAGAATTTGAAAAACCTATTTGAATCTTCTAAAAACCTATCCCTCCATAATATCTGAATCCTCTCAGCCTCATCTCTGGATATACCCTCGCCAGGGAGTGAATCCCTCACTATGCAGACCTTCCATCTACCTGAAACCAGAGGATTCATTGCACCATAACGAACTTGCTCTTCTTCTCTCGTCGAACCTGTGGAAATATCTTCGTTCGAACCTAAATAGTAAGAATCAGGTGTTCTTCTCTTCCCATCCTTTTCAACAGATAAAGATCTTTTGGATTGAAGAAAGTAGTAGGATAAGTCACCAGAATTTTCTGCTTGTTCTTTTCTTACTCCACCACCCCCATTAATCATTTTCGCTAATATAGAACTTCTTTCGATCGAACTTCTATCACTCAAGCAATGCATAGAAATTGGTATTGTTAGTAACATTAGGATTTCTAAGGTGATGCTACTACCCCTCTTTACTGAATGACGCAGATTGCGTAGAAATAGTGAACTTAGAATCCATAAGTCAAATAATCTGATAAAAGGTTCATAACTAGACAATGGACCAATTAAAAATTCTTTGAGATGTTGGTTCTTCAATGATTCGAAGAAGTAGTCTAATCTACTGATTTCTACTAACCCCGGAACTTTAGATAGAGAATATGGACTTCCTACTCTTTGTTTTCCCACCCTTTCTACCTTATTTTCTTTTTTCATCTTATTCATATGTGATAGATACTATCTATTTCTCACATTTATTATATGGATAATCTTGAAAGATTCAAGATACGATGGAGTAAGTACTTCAAATAAGTATAGTGATTTCTATACATATTCGTGTCCAAAACTGGAATTGGATCGGGAATTTCAAATCGTTATTGTTGAGGATACCTGTACATACCCTATCCACTTTTTTCTTTTCAAAAAGTTTTTCTATTCCAAGCAATAAGAACGAGTTATCTAATTGGATGGGCGAACGACGGGGATTGAACCCGCGCGTGATGGATCCACAATCCATTGCCTTGATCCACTTGGCTACGTCCGCCCCCTCTACTACTTGGCTCCCTGAACGTGAAAGGGAACAGGATCTATCTATTAAGCTATTAGGGTCCTTCGATTGATACACATACATATTAGTTGTGTATATAACGAGACAATAGGAAATCTGTGAGATGAAGAACGTACTCCCACTCTATTCCTTGGTAGATTACAAGCATTCTGTGGATTGGAATAGAAATATTTTTAATATTTACAGCCGCATAAGAGTATTCTAAGGATTCTTCAGAATTCGAGATTGGGAACTTATGATTGTAAGATTCTGACAAACCATTATCATTCTTTCTATTCGTTTTATCGAACGAACCCTCATGGGACGCCAAACCTTTTAAAACTAAAAGGTTTGGTATCCAGTTATACTGCATAACCAGACAGATATTATCCGTTTGTAGAAGGAGCTTCAACAGAAGCTAAGTCTAGAGGGAAGTTATGAGCGTTACGTTCATGCATAACTTCCATACCCAGGTTAGCGCGGTTTATGATATCAGCCCAAGTGTTAATAACACGACCTTGGCTGTCAACCACGGATTGGTTGAAGTTAAAACCATTCAAGTTGAATGCCATGGTGCTGATACCTAAAGCGGTGAACCAGATGCCTACTACGGGCCAAGCAGCTAAGAAGAAGTGTAGAGAACGAGAATTGTTGAAGCTAGCATATTGGAAGATCAAACGGCCAAAATAACCGTGAGCAGCTACGATGTTGTAGGTTTCTTCCTCTTGGCCGAACTTATAACCTGCATTAGCAGACTCATTCTCAGTAGTTTCTCTGATCAAACTAGAAGTTACCAAAGAACCATGCATAGCACTGAATAGAGAGCCGCCGAATACGCCAGCTACACCCAACATGTGAAAAGGATGCATAAGGATGTTATGCTCAGCCTGGAAAACAATCATAAAATTGAAAGTACCAGAAATGCCTAGAGGCATACCGTCAGAAAAACTTCCTTGACCAATTGGGTAGATCAAGAAGACGGCGGCAGCAGCTGCGACGGGAGCTGAGTACGCAACAGCAATCCAAGGACGCATACCCAAACGGAAGCTTAGTTCCCACTCGCGACCCATGTAGCAAGCTACACCAAGTAGGAAGTGAAGAACGATCAGTTCGTAAGGACCACCATTGTACAGCCATTCATCAACGGAAGCTGCTTCCCAAATTGGGTAGAAGTGTAACCCGATAGCTGCAGAAGTAGGAATGATAGCACCAGAGATAATGTTGTTCCCGTATAACAAAGAACCAGAAACGGGCTCACGAATACCATCAATATCTACAGGAGGAGCTGCGACGAAAGCAATGATGAATACAGAGGTTGCGGTTAGTAGGGTAGGAATCATTAAGACACCGAACCATCCGATGTATAGACGGTTTTCAGTGCTGGTGATCCAGTCGCAGAAGCGACCCCATAGGCTTGCGCTTTCGCGTCTTTCTAAAGTTGCGGTCATGGTAATATTTGGTTTTCAAAGTAATTAGTGATTCCCCAGGCTAGTAAGCTTGTTGATTCCCAGTATATCACGAAATCCTATCCGTGTCAACTAAGATTGATTGAGTATCCAAAACTATTAGATACAGAGGCTATTTCTCGGTATCTTGAATATATTCTATCCCTTATTTCACAATGCGGCTTCCCTTTTTTAGAAAAAAAATGGGTTTTTCCTCAAATGGGTTTTTCCTCTATGTCTCGTGGGAAGGAGGGAGACTAACTCTTCATTGATCATCCATTGAGAATTGGAACGATATTGATTATCGATCACCCTATGAATATGAAGCGACGTTCCATTTCGACGAATGGGAGTACAACATTCTGTCTCTGATACAATAGTTTTTATTAGATGAAATCTCTCTTAAAGTAGTTGGAGGGTTGTAGCAAGTAAGGTAAAAAATGATGAGTAAGAAAGGGAAAGTCAATTTTGATCGAATCTCTGTGGCTTGAACTGAAAACTCGGCGGATTCGAGTGAAGTGTCGGAGTCTCATTCCAGGTTTGGAACTGGGAGAAGCTTCTTAAATTGTAGTGATCTTTCAGATCATACAGCTTCCTCTATGTGCGTCCCAATCGATTTCAGTTCTCCGAATAACTAATCGATATTGCATCAAGCCTTTCCCCGATGGACTTTCCAAGTCCACATTAGCGTCTTTCCCTTTTATGAGATAAAGAATCTAATAATTAATAATCTAGTAAATAATTATCAATCCTCACTTATGGCTTAGATATCTCTTATTCATCGTCCAATTTTTACTTATCCATTTGTTTATGACGTATTCTGATTCCCGATAACCCGCGCCCTGGTTCCAATCCACAATCTTTTCATTGTGGATTGGAACCAATCTGAAACTAACGGAAATGGGCAAAAGCTTTGTTAGCTTCCGCCACTTTATGGGTCTCCTCTTTCTTCCGTACGGCACTACCAGAATTTCTGGCAGCATCCATTGATTCATCACTCGATCTTAAAGCCATACTTCGACCTGAACGTTTTCGACACGCGATCAATAACCATCGGATAGCCAAAGCTTTTCCTTCTGCAGGTACCACTTCAACGGGAACTCGATAAGTCGATCCACCTACACGTTTGGATTCTGTTACTACATCGGGAGTTACCCCACGTACTGCTTGTCGTAGAACAGACAGTGGATTCCTATTTGTCTTTTATCTAATCCGCTTCATAGCCCGATAAGGAATCTGATAAGCTAATGATTTTTTTCCATTCTTAAGAATACGATCAACCAGCATGTTTACTAATCGATTACGATAAATCGGATCCGATTCTATATTTCTCTTTCTGTTCGCTACACTGCTCCGATGTAACATGAGTTTGCAGATATGTCAGATTTCAATCAATTCTTTTATCCCAATGGTATCTTAGAATATTATTTTGGCTTCTTCACTCCATATTGTAGGGTGGATCCGCCGGTTAGTCGAAGATCTCCCTCCGAACTGCACGTACGACTTTCATCGAATACAGCTTTCCATATGATTGAATAGAAACTATTGAAGTGATTTTGAACCACTTTTAGTGAATCATATTTACTCATTATGCATTGAGTATCCGTTTCCTCTTCATTATTCTAGGAATAAAATAAAGTCAAAGTTTACTAATGGAAAAAGAAAATCTTGCATTTCAGTTATCTCACTAAGAATGTCCGTGGGTTTATTGATCCAATTACCGAATATTCACAAAATCTTCACCGAATCTCCATAATAGTAGTCTGAACCCGCTCCAAGAGGAAGAGACATTCTAAGATTTTCTAGGTAGGAGTCCAGGTAAAACTCAACTTACTGGAATGTAATACCTTAGACACCAAGTTGTTTCACACAAATAGATGGATAATAATCAATCTTTGTAATAGCAGGCTTCAGTCCCCTAGCAATGCTGGGTCGGCTACACGTTTAACATATCAGAACAACTGATACGGAATCATTGCGATGATACAAGTTGCGACAATGTTCTGCAACGCACTAGAACGCCCTTTCTTACGATCCTTTACTCCTACAGCATCTAAGGTTCCTCTAACGATATGATACCTCACGCCGGGTAGGTCTTTAACCCTTCCGCCTCTCACAAGGACCACCGAATGTTCCTGCGAATTATGGCCAATACCTGGTATATAAGCCGTTACCTCGAACTTGGAGGTTAATCGAACTCTGGCGACTTTACGTAGGGCAGAGTTAGGTTTTTTTGGTGTAGTTGTGGAATAGTTGACAGATGAGTCAGTTTCAATGTCACTATACAGAACCGTACATGAGATTCCCATCTCATACGGCTCCTCGTCATTCAATTACTCTTAAGAAAAGGAGTACAAGATTCTTTTCACCTGTTCTCAGCTACAAAAGAATTTACAAGAAAAAAATTATTTTTTTTTTTTCAATTCTTTTTCAAATCGTTGCTTTTATGCCCCCTTCATTTTTTGAATCTCAGTATTATTAATAAGTAGCAC